GAGCAAAAAATTTTTAATGAAAATGTAGTTTGGTCCAAACAAACATAATAAATCGTTAAAAATGCTTTGTAGTTCAATCCTGACAAAGCTAACATATTTTTATTAAAAACTAACAAGTTTTGTTAGGCGTGTTAGATAATTTCAGGATAAAAAGTTTGATGATTCATCAAATTTTAACAAGGGTTTAAACAAAAATTGTAGTTGCATTCATTCTTTGTAGAGTGTATTGTTGACTGTGATTAACCGACAATTGATCAGTTTAGTTGAATCTCGTTTTAGGGGTTTGGCGAGAAAAAAATTTGATTATTTTAATTAAATTTTAATATATATGGTTAAATTTATTGTTGTTTTTGTTAAATTTTTTGTTTTTTTGTAATGAGCGTGGGACACGGGTAAGGGTGGATAAAGAATTGTGCTAGAAGGTTTTGGGAAAAATTTTTAAAAGTTTTGCTAAAAATTGTTAAAATTTTTGTGAACTTTTTCAGGGTTGATTCGTTGGTTACCATATAGGTAGCTTGCGCGAAGTCCATTGCACTGTTAGTTCGGGCTAGAAACCGGATCGGTAGGAGCACTTGAGATGTGGTCTGAAGGGAAAAAAAAATAAAAAATACCAGCCGCCAGGAAAACCAGTTATGCTATGAGCAAGGGTACGAGGGTAACTAACCCATTAACCAGAGGCCTTGGAAAAGGTGAGAAAGTGGTGATGGAGAGTAGAATGGTCCTGACCTAACAACCAGAGGCCTTGGAAAAGGTGAGAAAGTGGTGCAACCTCAAGTTATGGACGTGATACTAGGGAGGGGGGCCTTACGTACAAGGTTGATGATTCTCACGTGAGAAGCCAGATCAATAAAAAGATAGTGTAAGGAAAATGCTAGTTTTGGGGGCTGGTGATGGGGATTTATAACCCTCTCTTTTGATTGACCTAGGAGGAGCATCTCTCATTTTTGGTTTACAAGACCAGGGCTTTAGAATTTAAGCTACTAGGGCATTATTATCATTTAAGTAGTTTATTTTCTATTAGGGCAATAGTGGGTATAAAAATAAGGAAAATTAAAAAGTAAAAGGTGGAAGCTAGTTGGCCAATAATAATAAATGGGTGTTCTACTGGTTGGCCCCCAATTCAGGTTAAGATAATAATGTCTGAGATTAAAAGTCAGAAAAGTGTTTGGGATAGTGGGCGGTAGGACAGAGTGCGTTGTTTTGATAGGTGTGTTAGGGGTACAATTAGAAGGACTAGGATTGAGAAGAGGAGGGCTAAAACACCGCCTAGTTTGTTAGGAATAGAACGAAGGATTGCATAGGCGAAGAGGAAGTATCATTCTGGTTTAATGTGGGGGGGGGTTATCAAGGGGTTTGCAGGGGAGAAATTTTCTGGATCTCCTAGGAGGTTAGGTGAAAAGAGGGCTAGGAGGAGGAGGATTAGTAGTATGGTGAGGGCACCTAAAAGATCTTTGTAGGAGTAGTAGGGGTGGAATGGGATTTTATCTGTATTAGAATTAAGGCCTGCTGGGTTGTTAGAGCCTGTCTCATGAAGAAATAATAGGTGAATTATTGAAGTGCCTATAATAATAAAAGGAAGCATGAAGTGAAGGGTGAAGAATCGAGTTAGGGTTGCGTTATCGATTGCAAACCCACCTCAAATCCACTCTACAAGGGTTGAGCCTACATAGGGTATTGCAGAGAGGAGGTTAGTAATGACGGTGGCTCCTCAAAAGGATATTTGTCCTCAGGGTAGGACGTAGCCTATAAAGGCTGTGGCTATTACTAAGAGGAGTAGGACAACTCCTATATTTCAGGTTTCAGTGTAGATATAGGAACCATAATATAGGCCACGTCCGATGTGAAGGTAAATGCAGATGAAGAATATGGATGCGCCATTAGCGTGCAGGTTGCGGATTAATCAACCATATTGGACGTCTCGGTGGATGTGGGTAATAGATGAAAATGCGGATATGATGTCTGCAGTGTAATGTATAGCTAGGAAAAGGCCTGTGATGGTTTGGATGATGAGGCAGAGTCCTAGTAATGACCCAAAGTTTCATCAAGCAGAGATATTTGAAGGGGTTGGAAGATCAATAAAGGAGTGATTAATAATTTTGAGAATGGGGTGTTGTTTTCGTATGTTAAGTGTCATTAATAAGTTGTTTTAGTAGTTGAATACAACAGCGGTTTTTCAAGTCGCAGGTTTTGGTGAGAGGCCAAATTAGAATAATGATATATTTGGTAGAGTTTTTTATGGTTGGTTTGGTTATTACTTTAATTGGTGTAGCATCTAATCCGTCTCCCTATTTTGGGGCGGGAAGTTTAGTTGTTGCTGCTAGTTTAGGTTGTGGGTTTTTAGTTTTATTAGGAGCCTCTTTTGTGTCTCTTGTCTTATTATTAATTTATTTAGGTGGAATATTAGTTGTTTTTGCTTATTCTGTTGCTTTAGCAGCGGATCCGTTTCCCGAGTCGTGAGGGGTTGTTGGGGCTTATTTTGGTGGGTATATTGTGTTGGTTTTATTATTGGTGTTAGTGTTTGGTGAAGTTGAATTTGTTAGTTTTGGGGTTAATGGGGCAGATTGAGAGGGTATATCCGTTGTTCGTGTGGATTTAAGTGGTGTGTCATTATTATACAATATAGGTGGATGTGGTTTGTTAATTTGTGGTTGGGCTTTATTGTTAACACTGTTTGTTGTGTTAGAGTTAACACGTGGATTAATGCTGGAAAGTCTTCGTGCGGTTAGGTTCATAGTAGTGTAATAAAGCATGCTGAAGAAATAATAAAAATTGAAAGATAAAGTTTTATCAGGCCTTTTTGTGCCAGGGTGTTGGCTTTATTTGTAGGTAGGTTTAAGTAAATTAGTTTTTTAGGTCCAGTTTTTTCTAATCATAGTAAGTCGTTAATGTGGAGGGCTAAGGTTTGTCCTGTAAATAGGGAGGTAAGTGGAACTAAGCGGTGGAGGGTGGGGTTAAAGAAGCCTAGTTGGTTAGAGAAGTCGTGGTGTTTTGATCGTTTTGTGGTGTTAAGTCAGGTTGTTTTTTTTGCAATTTGTAGGGCGAAAAGTGCTCCAAGAATGGCGACAATTATGGCAGATAGTTTTATGGTAGTTGGTATGGTAGTGGGGGTTGGTTTTGTTGGTAGGATGGTGGCTATTAGGATTAAGCCTGTTAGAAGGCTTCCGATGGCGAGACGAATAAGGGGGTTGGTGAGGGTTGGAGGGGTTTCATTTATGATTGATGTTGTTGTTCGTGGTGTGTTTAGTTGAATAAAGAAGGTTATTCGTATAGTATAGGTAGTAGTTAATATTGTTGCAAAGATTGTGAGTAGAAGGGCTCAGGCGTTTAGGTGGGAGTTGTTTATTGTTTCAATAATTGTGTCTTTTGAATAGTAGCCCGATAGAAAGGGGGTTCCTGTAAGGGCGAGGTTTCCGATGGTTAAACAGGTAGCTGTAGTTGGTAATATTTTTTGTATTCCTCCTATTTTTCGAATGTCTTGTTCATTATTTAAGTTGTGGATGATTGCACCTGAGCATAAAAATAGTATGGCTTTAAAAAAGGCATGTGTAGAGATGTGGAGAAAGGCTAGTTGGGGTTGATTTAGGCTGATTGTTACTATTATTAGGCCAAGTTGGGTGGAGGTATAAAAAATAATAATTTTTTTAATGTTATTTTGTGTTAAGGGGCATAGAGCTGTAAATAGTGTGGTGAGGGCCCCTAGACAAAGGCAAATAGTTAGGGCTGTTTCATTATTTTTTAGGAGAGGATGGAGTCGGATTAATAAGAATACGCCGGCTACAACTATGGTGCTAGAGTGTAAAAGAGCTGAAACTGGGGTTGGACCTTCTATGGCTGCTGGGAGTCATGGATGTAGTCCGAATTGAGCAGACTTACCAGCGGAGGCGAGAATTAGGCCAAAGAGGGGTAGAAGGGGTGGATTTTTTATTTGAATTGTTATCTCTTGGATGTTTCAAGTTGCTAAGTATGTTGCAAGTCAAGCGAGTGCTAGCATGAGTCCAACATCTCCTACACGATTAAAGATAATAGCTTGAAGGGCTGCGGTATTTGCGTCAGGGCGAGCAAACCATCAGCCAATTAGTATGAAGGACATAATTCCTACACTTTCTCACCCAATAAATAGTTGAAATATGTTGTTGGCTGTAACTAGTATTAGTATGGCTAGTAGAAAAACTAAAAGGTATTTAAAGAATCGGTTTATGTGGGGGTCTGATGATATGTATCAGTTAGCAAACTCAAGGATTGATCACGTAACAAACAGGCTAATTGGGATAAATGTAAGGGAGTATATGTCTAGAACGAGGTTAATGTCAATGTCTATGCCGGCAACATTTGTTCAGGTGAGGTTGGTTGTTGAGGCTTCTATGCCATAATTTATGAAGATGGCTAAAGGAATTAGACTAAAATTGAATGCTAATTGTACGGCGGCTTTTGCGTAAAGCATGTTTCATCCTATTACAAGTGGAATTGGATTTATAGTTGTGAGAATGGGGTGTGTAAGGATAAACAGGACGGTTAATATGGTTGAATGTAGAAGGAGATCGTGCACGGTTACTTTTACTTGGAGTTGCACCAAGGTTGTTGGTACCTAAAACCAGTGGATTACTACTTTCCTATAGAAGTAAGAGGCCTAAGGGTTTTATCCTTAGCTATTTGAGTTAGCAGTTCTAATGGTTTATTTACACCTCTTGGTAAATAAGAAGATAACAGCTTCTATTTCTAGAGTCACAGTCTAGTGTTTTGGGTAAACTATATTTACAAGTAAACAACCCTGAGATTAATGTTGGTTTTAGAATAAGAAGACCTAGGGGAAGTAGGTGTAGTATAAGGGTAAGGTGTTCTCGGGTGTGGGTAGGGGGGAGGAGACGGTATTGAGTTGAAATGGCCCCTCGTTGGGTTATTAAGAATATAAATAGGGAGTAAGTGGCGGTAATTAGGGTTCCAATTCCGGTAATAATAAGGGTAGGTGAGGACCAGTTGAATAAAGCAGTGATAATTAGAAGTTCACCGAGTAGATTAATTGAGGGGGGTATTGCTATGTTTGTTAAGTTAATAAGTAGTCATCAGGTCGATATTAATGGAAGGGCAAGTTGTAAACCTCGATCTTGCAGTAAGGTGCGGGTGTGTGTACGTTCATAATTGGTGTTTGCTAGGGTAAAGAGGGCTGAGGATGTTAGGCCGTGTGCAACTATTAAAGTAACAGCCCCAGTTAAGGCTCATGGTGTTTGTAAAATGATTGCAGCAGTTACTAGGCCTATATGACTTACAGAGGAGTAGGCGATGAGCGCTTTTAGGTCTGATTGTCGTAGGCAGATAGAGCACGTTATTAGGCTACCCCAAAGGGCTAAAATTATAATAGGAAAGATAAGTGTTGATGGATGTGGATTTAGTACAGAGGAAATGCGGATTCAGCCATATCCTCCTAGTTTTAATAAGATTGCGGCTAGTACTATTGACCCGGCAATGGGGGCTTCTACGTGGGCTTTTGGAAGTCAAAGATGTAAGCCATATAGGGGTAGTTTAACTATAAATGCTAGGAGACAGGCAAGTCAAAATATGGGGCTTGAATTTATTGGGGGGAGTTTTGGTTGTTTAAGGAAGAAGAGTTCTATTGAAGTGTGTAAATTTTTATTGTTTAGGTATAATAATGCAATTAATAAGGGTATAGAGCTTGTTAGGGTATAAAATAGGAAATATAGGCCTGCGTTTAATCGTTCAGCTTGATTACCTCAGCGTGTAATAATAATTAAGATTGGAATTAAAATAGATTCAAATAAAATATAAAATATAATAAGTTCTGAAGCGGTAAAGGTTATAATAAGGGTTGTTTGTAATATTATTAATATCATTAAAAATATGCGTTTTCGATTTAGTGGTTCAGTTTTTAGGTGGTTTTGACTAGCTAAAACTATTAGTGGAAGTAACCAGCAAGAGAGGATGACAAGGGGCGCAGAAATTGGGTCGATGGTAAATTGGAAAGTTGTGTTAATAATTTTTAGGGTTAAGGGATGATTGAATAGTGTAAGACTGCAAAGGGCTAATAATATAGAATATCCAACTAGGGTTGGGAATAGGACTTTTGGGTTAAGTAGAAAGGCTGAGGGAATTATAAAGGCTGTTGGGATAATAATTTTTAACATTTTAGTAGTTTTAGGGTTTTTATGTGGTCTGTTCCGTGTGTTCGGGAGGTGGCAACTAGGAGGGCAAGGCCTGAGCTGGCTTCGCAGGCGGATAATGCTAGGAGCAAGATGGGTAGGATAGCAATAGTTGGGGTGTTTGTGGAAGAAATAAGCACGGCTATTATTAAATAAATAATCAGCATTATTACTTCAATACAAATTAGAATAGATATAAGGTGAGTTCGGTGAATAGATAGGCCTAACAGGCCTAATAAGAATGAAGTATTTAATAGGAAGAGGATTGTTGACATATTAGGGGTTCTGATATGGTCAGAATTGACTAAGTCGAAATTAGTGGTCTTAATTAGACTAACCCCTTATTCAGCCCAGTCTAGGCCGCCTTGTAATCATTCATAGATAAGGCCGGCGGTTAAGAGAGCAATAATTGTTGATGTTCATAAAATAGTTATTATAGGTTGTGGAGAGTTGGTTGCTCATGGGGTTGGTAGTAAGAGGGCAATTTCTAGGTCAAAAAGAAGAAATAAGATGGCTACTAGAAAGAATCGGATGGAGAAGGGTAGTCGTGCGGAACCAAGGGGGTCAAATCCACATTCGTAGGGGGAAAGTTTTTCTACATCTGGTAGTGTTTGTGGAAGTCAAAAACTAATAATTATAAGAAGGATTGAAATAAACATAATAGTAATAAACATAATTAAAAGATTCATTATTTTTTTTCAAGTTTGTGCTGAGATTGTATGATTGGAAGTCATCTATAATTGTTATATTAAAAAAGTATGAGCCTCATCAGTAGATTGATACATATAAGAAAAGTCATACGACATCTACAAAGTGTCAATATCAGGCAGCTGCTTCAAATCCGAAGTGGTGGTTTGTTGTGAAGTGGTAGAGTGTGTGTCGAATGAGACAAACGAGGAGGAAGGCTGATCCAATGATTACGTGGAGGCCATGGAATCCGGTGGCTACAAAGAATGTGGCGCCATAGACGCTATCTGAGATTGCGAAAGAGGTTTCATAGTATTCATTGGCTTGGAGGATTGTAAAGTAAAGACCAAGAATAACTGTTAATGCTAGTGCTTGAATAGCATCTTTTCGTTTGCCTTCTATTAAGGCGTGGTGTGCTCATTTAACCGTTACTCCGGAGGCAAGCAGGACAGCAGTATTTAAAAGTGGGACTTCAAAGGCGTTTAGTGGTTGAATTCCGGTTGGTGGTCATTGATTTCCTAGTTCTGGTGTTGGGGCTAGGCTTGAGTGGTAGAAAGCTCAGAAGAAGCCAGCAAAGAATAGGACTTCTGAGGTGATAAATAAGATTATACCATATCGTAGGCCTTTTTGTACGGGTGCTGTGTGGTGTCCTTGATATGTTCCCTCACGGATGACATCTCGTCATCATTGTTGTATTGTGAGTAGCAGAATAAGTAGGCCTAAATATATTAGGTTTATATTGTTGAAGTGAAATCAGGCTGCTAGGCCGGAGGTTATTAGTAATGCTGCGATGGCACCTGTTAAGGGTCATGGGCTGGGGGCTACCATATGAAATGGGTGTGTTTGATGGGTCATTAGGTGTTTTCTTGTAGGTAAAGTGTTAAAAGTAAAACAAAGACGTATGCTTGGATTAGGGCAACGGCTACTTCCAGACACGATAATAAAATGAGTATAATTAGAGTAATTATTGCGGTGGTGGTTATGGTATTTATTAGAGCAAGTACTGCTGTTGAGGTAAGTTGAATTAGTAGGTGTCCGGCTGTTAGGTTGGCTGTTAGTCGTACGCCTAAAGCAATTGGGCGGATGAGTAAGCTAGCTGTTTCGATTAAAACTAACATAGGAATTAATAAGATGGGTGTGCCCTCTGGTAGGAGGTGGCCTAATGAGGTTGTGGGTTGATTTCGCAGTCCAGTTAAAACTGTTATTAGTCAGGCTGGTGTGGCAAGAGCTATATTTATTGAGAGTTGGGTGGTGGGGGTAAAAGTGTATGGTAGAAGGCCAAAGGTGTTAAGTAGTATGAGTATTAGTATTAGTGTGATGAAGGTACTTGCTCATTTGTGTCCTGTAATATTAATTGGTATTATTATTTGTTTTGTAATATAAGTAAGAAGTGAGGATTGAATAGTTGAGTATCGATTTTGGATGAGGCGGTTGGTAGTGAATCAGATTATTAGTGGAAAAAATAAAGCTAGGATAATTAAAGGTATTCCTAGGAGGCTTGGGATACAGAATTGATCAAAGAAGCTTAGAGTCATGGTCAGGTTCAGTTGTGTTTGTTAAGTTGTTTATTATAATGTGGGGTTGAGAGGTGTGGGTTATTGTTGAGGGTTTTTGTAAATAGTATAATAAGGGTGAATCAGGCTAATAAAAAGATTAAGAATCAAGGGTTTGGGTTAAGTTGGGGCATGTCACTAAGGGAAGTGAGTTTCCCTCTCTAGCTTAAAAGGCTAGTGCTGTATGTTAGCTTCTTAGTGATGTGGATATTATTATTTTAGATCAGGCTTCGAAGTGTTTTAGGGGTGTAGATTCAATTACGATAGGTATAAAGCTATGGTTTGACCCACAAATTTCTGAGCACTGACCATAAAATAGGCCGGGATGAGATGTAATTATAGTTGTTTGGTTTAAACGCCCTGGGACAGCATCTGTTTTAATTCCAAGTGCAGGGATTGCCCATGAGTGTAGAACATCTTCTGCTGAGACTAGGACACGGATAGGGGATTCTATTGGAACTACGACTCGATGGTCTACTTCTAGTAGGCGGAAGCCTCCAGGATAAAGGTCAGCTGTTGGGATTATGTATGAGTCAAATAATAGGTTTTCATAGTCTGTATATTCATAGCTTCAGTATCACTGATGGCCGATGGCTTTAATGGTTAAATGTGGGTTATTAATTTCGTCTATTAAGTAAAGAATTTGGAGAGAAGGGAGTGCAATTAGGATTAAGATAATTGCGGGAAGGATAGTTCACACTATTTCTACCTCTTGAGCGTCTATGGTATTGGTGTGTGTAAGTTTTGTTGATAATATAAGACTAATAATATAAAGTACTAAAGCACTAATTAGGAAAACGATTATTAGTGCGTGATCGTGGAAGTGAAGGAGCTCTTCTATGATGGGGGAGGCTGCATTTTGGAAACCTAGTTGTGCTGGGTGTGCCATTAAGGTTCACAGGTTTAGTAACCTGTAATTTAGCGCTGACAGAGCTATGTAATTTGTTTACTAGAACCCCATAAGGGGAGAAACATAGGCGGTTGTGTGACTGGCTTGAAACTAGTTAGAGGTGGTTCGAGTCCCCCCTCCCTTGAGGTTTGTACATATGTAGGTTCTTCATAGGTGTGATATGGGGGTGGGCAACCATGAAGTCACTCTAAATTTGTATCTGTCAATTCTAGGGCTAGTACTTCGCGTTTAGCTGATAATGCTTCTCAAATGATAAATATTAAAATTACTACGGCTGTTAGTGAAATTAAAGAGCCAATTGAGGAGATAGTATTTCAAAGAGTATATGCGTCTGGATAGTCGGAGTAGCGTCGAGGCATGCCTGCTAATCCGAGGAAGTGTTGTGGAAAGAATGTTATGTTAACCCCTGTAAATATTACGCCAAATTGAATTTTGGTTCATGAGGTGTGTAGAGTATAACCTGTGAAGAGTGGGAATCAATGAACAAATCCAGCTATAATTGCAAATACAGCTCCTATTGATAGAACGTAATGAAAGTGGGCAACTACATAGTAGGTGTCATGGAGAACAATATCTAATGAGGAAATAACAAAGATAATACCAGTAAGACCGCCAACTGTAAACAGAAAAATAAAACCTAGAGCCCAGAGTATAGCGGCATCTCATTTGATTGTTCCTCCGTGGAGGGTTGCAAGCCAGCTAAAAACTTTTACCCCAGTAGGGATGGCAATAATTATTGTGGCTGAGGTAAAATAGGCTCGGGTATCAACGTCTATACCAACTGTAAATATATGGTGGGCTCATACAATAAAGCCCAGGAAGCCAATAGATATTATGGCTCACACCATTCCCATGTAGCCAAAGGGTTCTTTTTTTCCTGCGTAATAGGTAACGATGTGGGAGATTATGCCAAAGCCAGGGAGAATAAGAATATATACTTCTGGATGGCCAAAGAATCAGAGTCAGTGCTGGTGAAGAGTCGTGTCTCCCCCTCCTGCTGTGACAAAAAATGAAGTGTTTAAGTTTCGGTCAGTTAATAGTATTGTAATTCCTGCAGCTAACACAGGGAGAGAAAGGAGAAGAAGAACAGCTGTGATTAGGACTGATCAGACGAACAAAGGAGTTTGATATTGGGTTATATTCGGAGGTTTTATATTAATGCAGGTGGTGATAAAGTTGATTGCGCCTAGAATTGAGGAGACTCCGGCTAAATGAAGTGAAAAGATTGTTAAATCTACAGATGCTCCTGCGTGAGCTAAGTTTCCAGCTAATGGGGGGTACACAGTTCAGCCAGTGCCAGCACCAGCTTCAATACCTGAAGATGATAAAAGCAGGAGTAGGGAAGGAGGGAGTAATCAGAAGCTTATATTATTTATTCGAGGAAATGCCATATCAGGGGCGCCAATTATTAATGGAACTAATCAATTTCCAAATCCGCCAATTATTACAGGTATAACTAGAAAAAAAATTATAACAAAGGCATGGGCTGTGACAATAACATTGTAGACTTGGTCATCTCCAAGAAGGGTGCCCGGTTGACTTAATTCTGTTCGAATGAGAAGGCTGAGGGCTGTGCCGACTATGCCGGCTCAGGCACCAAATAGTAGATATAAAGTGCCGATATCTTTATGGTTTGTTGAAAATAATCAACGAATTAATGACACAGGTAGGATGGTTGAATGATTAGACGGGGGGCTGTAAATCCCCAAATGGGGGTTTGACTCCCCCTCCTATCAGATAGAGTTCCGTGGTGTTTTACGCCAAAATGCAAGTTTGGAGAAGCACTATAAAGGTGCCGGGGCTTCCCCCGTTTTTTTTCTAACGGGGGAAGCAGACGGATGGAAGCCCGCTGGGTTGGGTTTTTAGCTGTTAACTAAAGTTTCGCAGGATCGAGGCCTGCCTATCTAGTTAGGCCTTAGCTTAATTAAAGTGTTTGATTTGCATTCAGGAGATGTATATTAAAATTATACAGGTCTTAGGCAGAAGCTAGGGGGTTTGAGACCCTGTTTGAGGCTTTGAAGGCTTCTGGTTTGAGTAAGTAACCTAAGCTTCTAGGCACAAATTAATGGTAAAATGGGGATTAGGAAAAGTATTATAATGATTATTGGGGTTGGGTAAATTGGTTTTGTGGGTTTAAATCGTCATTTTATTGTGTTGGTAGTTGTGTTTGGAGAGGTGGTTAGTGTTGTGATATAGGTTAGGCGTATGTAAAATATGAGACTTAGAAGTGAAGCGAGGGGAAGTGTGGTAGCTAGTGGGATGAGGTGATTAGTTGTTGGTTGTTGTAAAATTAGTCATTTGGGTAGGAAGACGGTTGGGGGGGGAAGTCCGCCTAATGCTATAAGGGTGATGAGTGCAGTTGTGGAGAGTGTTGGGGAGGTTGTTCATATTGTTCCTAGGTCTTTAGTAGTTTTTGCTGTTAAATTAGTAAGATTTAGGAATATGGAGGTGGTTATTAGTAGATAGGTTGTTAGGGTAAAAATAAGGAGTTTTTGGGAGATAGCTGCAATAGCAGCTATTCAACCTAAGTGTCCAATAGATGAGAAGGCTATGATTTTACGTAGTTGGGTTTGGTTTAGTCCGGATCATCCCCCAATCAAGGTGGAAAGAATAGCTAATATCAATAGGAGCATAGTTGGGAGTTGATTAATAGTTATACATAGTAATGAGATTGGTGGTAGTTTTTGTCATGTTGCAATAATTAGGGCGGTTATTATGTCGGTACCTTGTATGACTTCTGGGAGTCAGAAGTGTATTGGGACTAGACCAAGTTTTATTGCAAGGGCTATAGTTAGTATAATAGGTGTTGGGAAGGTGGTGAGTTGGGTAATGTCTCAGGTTCCGGTGTGTCAGGCATTGATGGTGCTTGAAAGTAAAATAATAGATGAGGCTGTTGCTTGAATGATAAAGTATTTTGTTGCGGCTTCAGTGGCTCGTGGGTGGTGTCGTTTGGCTAAAATTGGGATAATGGCTAGGGTGTTAAGTTCTAATCCAACTCAGGCTAGAAATCAGTGGTAACTGGCAGCAGTAATAATTGCCCCAAGGGCTAGATTAGAGGTCAAAAGGGATAGGACATAGGGTTTCATTAGTAAAGGAGGGGTTTGACCAACATCTTTGGGGTATGGGCCCAAGAGCTTAATTAGCTGACTTTACTAGAAGATAGTATAGTGGTAGTGCAGAGGGTTTTGGAGTCTCAGGTGTGGGTTCGAATCCCATTCTTCTAAAGGAAGTGAGGGAGTATGTGTCCCTGTAGTTTACTCTATCAAAGTAACCCTTAGATTCTCGGGCACACGTCCTGGTGAAATTAATTTAGTGGTGGGAGTCCTGATAGAGAGATTGGAAGTGAAATATATCATAGGTATAGTGCTAGTGTAGCAGGTAAAAATTGTTTTCATAGTAGTTGTATTAGTTGGTCGTAGCGGAATCGTGGGTATGAGGCTCGAGTTCATAAAAATACTATGGTTAATATTACTGTTTTTGTTATTAAATTAATTGTAAATAGTTCTGTTTGTGTAGTTATGGTTGGACTAAAAAATAGGATGCATGAGAGTGTGTTTATTATTAAAATGTTTATGTATTCAGCTAGGAAGAATAGTGCGAATGGTCCGGCTGCGTATTCAACATTAAAACCTGAGACAAGTTCGGATTCACCTTCGGTTAGATCAAATGGTGCGCGATTTGTTTCTGCTAGAGTAGATACAAATCATATTATTGCGAGGGGCCATGTTGGTAAAATTAGTCAGGTATATTCTTGTGTAATAATGAGGGTGTGCATTGTGAAGGCACCGGTTAATAAAATAATTGAAAGTAGGATAATGCCTAGGGTTACTTCATATGAAATTGTTTGTGCAATGGCTCGTAGAGCTCCTATTAGGGCATATTTTGAGTTGGATGCTCATCCTGATCATAAAATTGTGTATACTATTATACTTGATAGGGCTAGTAGAAGAAGGAGGCCTAGATTCATGTCTGCTAGGGGATGTGGTAGAGGTATTGGGGTTCATATTATGAGGGCTAGAAGGAGGGCTAGGGCTGGGGCTAAAATAAATAGTATAGGGGATGCATGTGTTGGGCGGATTGGTTCTTTAATAAACAGTTTAATCCCGTCAGCAATAGGTTGTAGGATTCCGAATGGTCCTACTATGTTTGGGCCTTTTCGTAGTTGTATATAGCCTAAAACTTTTCGTTCTAGTAGGGTTAAAAATGCTACAGCAATGAGGATGGGGATAATGTATATAGCGGGGTTAATAACATAGCATATAAGTTTGTGCATTATTAAGAAGGGAATTTGCTTCCCTGTAGAAAGATTTTAGATCTTTTGCATTACTTGACTCTGCCACCTTAATAAACCTGATTTTGGTTTAAGGGGATAGGCATGTTTGCTACTTTAGGGTTTCTCAGTAGTTTTGGTTGGGACGTTCTTTTGGTATTGGTCCTACTACCTTGGTCCTTTCGTACTGAAGGTAGTGCTACATAGATAGAAACCGACCTGGATTTCTCCGGTCTGAACTCAGATCACGTAGGACTTTAATCGTTGAACAAACGAACCTTTAATGGCGGCTGCACCATTGGGGTGTCCTGATCCAACATCGAGGTCGTAAACCCCCCTGTCGATAAGGACTCTAGAAGGGGATGGCGCTGTTATCCCTGGGGTAACTTGGTTCATTGGTCAGACAACATTAGGGTTGATTGCTGGGTCTTTTGTGGTTTTTGATTTGTTGTTCTTAATATTAGAGGTTTAACATGTTTTGGAGGGTTTTTTATACTCCAAAGTCGCCCCAACTAAAAATCCAAGGAACATTAGTTTAATGAACTTGGTTTTGAAGCTCCACAGGGTCTTCTCGTCTTATGTGTTTATTCCAGCTTTTGTACTGGAAAATCAATTTCATTGACCAACCCGCAAGAGACAGTTTAACCCTCATTTAGCCATTCATTCCAGTCCCTATTTAAGGGACAAGTGATTATGCTACCTTTGCACGGTTAGGATACCGCGGCCGTTTAAAGAGTCACTGGGCAGGCGAGACCTTTAATAGTTGGGGGGCTAAAGGCTATGTTTTTGGTAAACAGTTGGGGTTAAGTTTTGCCGAGTTCCTTTTACAGTTTTTTGTCTTTCTTTTTTGCACACCTGTGTTGGGGTAACAAGTTTTTAGTAACATTATGGCTAGGTAAGTGGTGTTTGTGTTTGGTTTGTTAATTGTCAGTAGTTTTTCTAGTCTGATTTAAGGGGGTGCAGAGAGAAATAAGTGTTTCTTATTACTAATTTTAGCATTGGTGTTTCTATAGTAGTATAGAATAACTCGTTGTAAATTAGGAGGGTTGTTAAGTTGTTAGAATTGTTTAGTAGGTGTGCTATAACGCGATTCTTTGGTGGCTGCTTTGAAGCCTACAGGAAAAAAGGGGGGGAGGGTTCTCTCAATTCGGGCTGTATTCCGGTTCAATGGGGCTGTACCCCCATTGATTTTCTTTAGGTTTGTGGGAAGTGAGTTTATTAAATGGTTGGCTCTTAAGTGCCTAAAGTTGAACTTAAATTCTTTTGTTGAGTAGCCAGCTATCACCAAGCTCGGTTGGCTTTTTGCCTCTATTTTCAAGTCTTCCCACCCTTTTGCTACAGTGACGGGTGCGCTCTGGGGGTTGATAGCTGCTTGAAAATAGCTCGTTTGGTTTCGGGGGAGCAGGCTAAAGGTTCTCTTTGTCTGAAGGGTTTTGCTAGACCATGATGCAGGAGGTACAGGGGTATATCTTTGCTGTGTTGTGCTTAGAGTTTTTCATTATTCTTTCATTGTTCCCTTGCGGTACTTAGGGTGCCGGTTGTTGGTGTTTGATCTCATTTACTGGCCGAGGTAAATGTTTTGGTTAAAGGGATAGTGGGGTTTTGGGTGTTAGGTCGGTTGAGTTTTTGTGCGCAAAAAGACCGAAGTTAATACGGGATCTCCTGGTTGTAAGCCGGGTGCTTTTGTAAGCTACTTTTTGTTAATCCAAGCACACCTTCCGGTACGCTTACCATGTTACGACTTACCTCCTCTAATATAACTTTTGTTGATTTATAAAGGGTAAAGTTTGGTTAGTTGAGGAGGGTGACGGGCGGTGTGTACGCGTCCCAGAGCGTTGTTAAAATAAGCACTCTTGTTTATTTTACTACTAAATTCACCTTCATATACTGTTTCATAGTATTTTTCGTATTTTTTATAATAAAAAATGTAGCCAATCTCTTCCACAACATTTGCTACACCTTGACCTGACGTATTAGCGATTGGGCTATTGTGTCTACTATTGGACTTTCATAGGGTAGGCTGATCGACGGCGGTATATAGGCTGGGGTATGCTAGTTGGGGTTGGGTGGAGCGGGGAGTATCGATTATAGGACAGGCTCCTCTAGGTCGGTATGGGACACCGTCATGTCCTTTGAGTTTTAAGTTTTTCACTTGTAGTTCTCTGGCGGAAAGGTTGTATAATACTATCAATGTTAAGGGCTTAGTATAGTAGGGTATTTAATCCTAGTTTGTTTCTAAGCTTTCGTGTGGTCAAGAATATAATATTAAAAATATATAATATTGTTTTCCTTTAATATCTATGTATTTTACAACTAGGTTATAGGTTTATAATATTTTTAATGTTATGGAATCTCTAGTCACATTTTACGCCGTTAGCCGTTATTTTGGGCCTTTCGTATAACCGCGGTGGCTGGCACGAAATTGACCAGCCCTAATATATTATAGTTGGGTCAAGTTTTCACTTATAGCCCAATGTTTATTACTGCTGATGAACCCGTGGGGGTGTGGCGTAGCAAGGCGTTATGGGCTTAATGTAGTGCCTGATGCCGGCTCCAATATGTCTTTTAAGGGGTTGTGGGCATTTTCACTGGTGTGCTGAGGCTTGCATGTATAATCTTAATAAAAAAGAACGGTTAGCTCAGGACCAAAACTGTTGTCTGCGGAGGTTTTTGTGTTCCTCATCTCAGCATCTTCAGTGCCGCGCTTTACAAAAATAAGCTACAACGAC